TTTTATTTTTAATTTATATGAAAAAATTAATGAAATTGGTTTAGAGTAAATTTAACAAAAATTTACTTAATTAATTTAATATACGTGCACATATATATATATATGTATATTAAATTTTTAATATATTATAAATATAAAAATTATATTAAAAATTTAAATAATTATTAATAATATATATATAATAAATTATTGAAAAATTAATATTACTTTTATAATTATTCTTTATTTACACTTATTATTGATCGTTTATTAATAAATTATATTTATAAACATATTATGAAAAAAGAAAGAAAGAAATTATTAAAATATTTATAATTTATATTAAATATTTAATATAAAAAAAAAAAAAAAAAATCTATAGAAAATTTTTCATAAATAGATAAAAATTTATGATTTAAAAAATTTATTTTAAGTTTAATTTACATGTAAATTTTTGTATTAATTTTATTGTATTTTAAAAATATAATAATTAAATAAATAGTAATTAAAATTAAAAATTTAAGAAATTAAGATTTAGTAATTCTATAAAAAATAACAAATTTTGTGCCAGCAGTTGCGGTTATACAAAAATTTAAATAAATTTTATTGACAATAATAAATAATTAAAATTAAGTTAAAATTAAAATTATTAAGTAAAATTTTAATTTTAAAAAAAATTATAAAATAATTATGAATTAAAAAAATTTTATTATAAACTAGGATTAGATACCCTATTATAGAAAAATTAATTTAAATATGTTAAAATAGTAAATAATTTTATATTGAAACTTAAATAATTTGGCGGTATTTTAGTTCATTTAGAGGAATCTGTCTAGTAATTGATAATCCACGAATAATTATATTTAATTTAAAATTTTATATATCGTTGTTAAAAAAATATTTTTTAAAGATAATAATATTTAAAAATTTATAATAAAAATTAATTCAGATCAAGATGTAGATAATAATTAAAATTAAGATGGATTACAATATAAAAATATAAATGGAATTTAATTTTGGAATAATTGAAAGAAAGTGGATTTAAATGTAATTTTAAATAATTTTTTAAAATGATTAAAAATTGAAATATGTACATATTGCCCGTCACTTTCATTTTAAAATTGGAATAAGTCGTAACAAAGTAGAGGTACTGGAAAGTGTTTCTAGAAAGACAAATTAGAGCTTGTTTAAGTATTTCATTTACATTGAAAAGAAATTAATAATTTAATTAATTTGATAAAGTAAAAATTAATAATAAAATAAATATGAAAAATATTTTTAATAGAATATGTTTAGTGAAGTTAAAGTATTTTAAATAAAAAAAATTAAAAAATTTATAGTAAAATAGTATTGTAAAAGAAATTTGAAAAATAATAAAAAAAAGTTATGGGAAAGTAAATTTAATTTATTGTATCTTGTGTATCAGAGTTTATTAAAAAAAAATTTTGGTAAAAATTATTTCGAATTTAAAAGAGCTAATCAATTAATAAAGTTAATATAATATAATTATTTTTAATAGTTGATTGGAGGTGAAAAGTTAATCGTTTTTAATAATATCTAATTTTTTTGGAAAAAAATTTAATTTTAAATTAAATTTTAATTTTTTTATTAATTATTAAATAAGAAAATAAATTAATTAAATATTTTAAGGGATAAGCTTTAAATTAAAATATTATAATAAATTTATATTATAATTGAAGTTTTTAAAAATTATATTTTTTAAAAATTATAGTTTTTTATAAATAATTTCAATTATTTATAATTTTAATATTTATTTAATTTTCTACAAAAATATAATTTTTAATTTAGTAAAATTAGTAATAATGATAAAATTAGTATAAAATTATATGAAATAAAATAATTAACAAAAAAAAATTAATTAGAAGGAATTCGGCAAAAATTTATATTCACTTGTTTATCAAAAACATGTCTTTTTGTTAATAATTTAAAGTCTAATCTGCCCACTGATATAAATTTTTTTTAACGGGCTGCCGGATATTGACTGTACAAAGGTAGCATAATCAATAGTCTTTTAATTGAAGACTTGTATGAATGATTTGATGAGATATAAACTGTCTTTTTTTTAATTATAGAATTTAATTTTTTAGTTAAAAAGCTAAAATTTTTTTAAAAGACGAGAAGACCCTATAGAGTTTAATTTTTTGATTTTTATTAATATTTTAAAAAAATTATAATTAATAAAAATTAAAAAATTTTGTTGGGGTGATAGAAAAATTTATAAAACTTTTTTTAAAAAATTAACATTGATTTATGATTTATTGATCCATAAATTATGATTAAAAGGTTAAATTACCTTAGGGATAACAGCGTAATTTTTTTTTTTAGTTCAAATAAAAATTAAAGTTTGCGACCTCGATGTTGGATTAAGATAAAATTTAAATACAAAAGTTTAAAATTTTGATCTGTTCGATCATTAAAATCTTACATGATCTGAGTTCAAACCGGTGTGAGCCAGGTTGGTTTCTATCTTTAAAAAAATAAAATAATTTAGTACGAAAGGATCAATTATTTTGAATAGTTTAATGTTAATTGAATATTATTAATTTCTTTTTACTATTTTGGCAAAAAAATGTAATGGTTTTAGAAATCATAAATATATAGTTAATTTATATAAGTAGTAAATGATATTTTTTGAAAGATTTAATGTTATTTTTGGATTATTAATTATAGTTATTGGAGTTTTAATTGGAGTTGCTTTTTTGACATTATTAGAACGAAAAATTTTAGGTTATATTCAAATTCGAAAGGGTCCAAATAAAATAGGAATTTTAGGAATTTTACAACCTTTTTCTGATGGTATTAAATTATTTAGAAAAGAACAAGTTTATTTAAATTATTCTAATTATATATATTATTATTATTCACCTGTTTTTGGATTTTTTTTATCTTTAATTATTTGAACTTTAATTCCTTATTATTTTAATTTAATTATATTTAATTTAGGAATTTTATTTTTTTTTTGTTGTATAAGAGTGGGAGTTTATATTTTATTAATAGCTGGTTGATCATCAAATTCTAATTATTCAATATTAGGTGGTTTACGAGCTGTCGCTCAAACAATTTCTTACGAAGTAAGATTAGCTTTAATTTTAGGTTCTTCTTTAATTTTAATTATAGATTTTAATTTAATAAGATTGAATTTATATCAACAGAATATTTGATTTATTTTTTTATTAATACCATTAAGAATATGTATATTTTCTTCTATATTAGCTGAAACTAATCGTACTCCTTTTGATTTTGCTGAAGGAGAGAGAGAGTTAGTTTCGGGGTTTAATATTGAGTATAGAAGAGGAGGATTTGCTTTAATTTTTTTAGCTGAGTATTCAAGAATTTTAATAATAAGTATAATATTTGTTTTATTATACCTAGGAGGTTATAGATTAGATTTAATATTTTATCTAAAATTAAGATTAATTTCTTTTTTATTTATTTGGGTTCGAGGTACTTTACCTCGTTATCGTTATGATAAATTAATATATTTATGTTGAAAGGTTTATTTACCTATTTCTTTAAATATATTAGTTTTATATATGGGGTTAAAAATATTTTTTAATTAATAATTATTTTTAGTATAAATTAATAGAATTTTTATTCTTTCTTAAGTTTTCAAAACAAATGCTTTTACAAGCTCATTAATTATTAATAAAAAATTATTTTATCCCAAAATTTTCTTACTATAGGGTTAATAATATAGTAAGAAAAATAAATAACTGTTAAGATTTGCCCAGTAATAATAAAAGGGGTTTCTACTGGTCGTGCTCCAATTCAGGTTAAAAGAATAATAGTTGAAATTATAACTCAAAAAATAATTTGATTTAAAGGATAAAATTGATTACCTTGAATTTTTTTGTTAAAAGTAAATGGAAGAATAGCTAGGATTAGAATTGATAGTATTAATGCTACAACTCCTCCTAATTTATTAGGAATAGATCGAAGAATTGCGTATGCAAATAAAAAATATCATTCTGGTTGAATATGAACAGGGGTTACTAAAGGATTGGCTGGGATGAAATTATCAGGGTCTCCTAAAATATAAGGATTTGTTAAAGTAAGTATAATTAAAATAAAAAGAATAATTAAAAATCCAATTAAGTCTTTGAATGTAAAATAAGGATGGAAAGGAATTTTATCTAAATTTCTATTAATTCCTAGGGGATTATTTGATCCTGTTTGGTGTAAAAATAATAAATGAATAATAGTTATTGCTAAAATTACAAATGGTAAAATAAAATGGAAAGTATAAAATCGTGTTAAAGTTGCATTGTCTACAGCAAATCCTCCTCAGATTCAGTTTAAAAGAGTTGTTCCTAAATATGGAATAGCGGAAAGTAAATTTGTAATTACTGTTGCTCCTCAGAAAGATATTTGTCCTCAAGGTAAAACATATCCTATGAATGCAGTTATTATTAATAAAAGAACAATAACAACTCCAATTATTCAAGTATAAAAAAAGTTAAAAGATTCATAATAAATTCCTCGACCAATATGGATATACACACAAATAAAAAAAAAAGAAGCTCCATTAGCATGGATAGTTCGAATTAATCACCCATAATTTACATTTCGACAAATATAATTTACTCTATAAAAAGCTAATTCAATGTTAGCATAATAATATATTGTTAAGAATAATCCTGTGATAATTTGGATAATTAAACATAAACTTAATAAAGATCCAAAATTTCATCATGCAGAAATATTAGAAGGAGAAGGTAAATCAATCAAAGAATTATTAATAATTTTAATTAAAGGATGGGATTTCCGTATAGGAATGAATTTATTTAACATTAGTTAAAAGATCGTAAAGGACCAAAAAAAATATTAGTAATTTTAATTACGGCAATTAAAGTAATAAATAAGTAAATAATTAATATTATGATTAATATAAAAGTTTGTTTATCATATAATTTAGATAAATTAATTTTATGTTCATTGAAAAATAAAAAATTTTCATAAAAATTATTTATTTCGTTATTTTTATAAAAATCAATAAAAATATAATTTTTATAATTAAATAAAAAAAAAATACAAATAATTGAAAAAAATATTAAATAAAATTTTAATTTTATTGAAAATTTAATTATTTCATTAGAGGCTACGTTAGAAACATAAATAAATAATACAAGTAATCCCCCCAAGAAAATTAAAAATAAAATATAAGAAAATCAATATGTATTAATATATATACCTATTAGTAAAGACAAAAATATTGTTTGACATAAAATTAAAAGTCCTATAGCTAAAGGATGATTTACAGTGTATATAAATGTAGAAATTGAGATTAAAATAAAAGAAATAAATAATTTTAAAATTTCAAAGAATAGTTTAATAAAATAATAATTTTGGAGATTATAGATAAGAATAAATTCTTTTCTTTGAAGTTTTTAAATAATTATATTGTTTTTGGTTTACAAGACCAATGTTTTATTTAAACTATAAAAACATTAATGATAAAATTAGTAATTTTTGTTATATTTTTTTTTGGGAATATAATTTTTGTAAGAAAATATAAACATTTATTAATTGTTTTATTAAGATTGGAATTTATTGTTTTAAGAATTTATTTCTTAATAATATATTATTTTATAATATTTTCTTATGATATATATATATTAATAATTTTTTTAGTATTTTCTGTATGTGAGGGAGCTCTTGGGTTATCAATTTTAGTGTCTATAATTCGTACTTATGGAAATGATTATTTTCAAAGTTATAATTTATTATGATAAAATTTTTTTTTTTATTATTTTTTCTAATTCCTTTATGTTTTTTAAAAAATATATTTTGATTGGTTCAGATTATATTATTTTTTTTTATATTTTTGTTTATAAATTTAACTATAGGGGCGATAAATTTTTGTAATTTGGGTTATATAATAGGTTGTGATATAATTTCTTTTGGTTTAATTATACTAAGAATTTGAATTTGTTCCTTAATAATTATAGCAAGTGAAAGATTGTATAAAAGTAATTATTTTTATAAATTGTTTTTAATAAATGTTTTATTTTTATTAATTATATTATATTTTACATTTAGAATATTAAATATTTTAATATTTTATTTGTTTTTTGAGGGGAGATTAATTCCTACTTTGATTTTAATTTTAGGGTGAGGTTATCAACCAGAGCGAATTCAAGCAGGTTTATATTTATTATTTTATACTTTATTTATATCTTTACCTTTATTATTAGGTTTATTTTTTATTTTTAATAATATTGATACAATAGTTATGTATTTATATAAATTTTATGAAAGAAATTCTTTAATTTTATATTTAAGAATAGTTTTAGCTTTTTTTGTGAAAATACCTATATATTTTGTTCATTTATGATTACCTAAAGCTCACGTTGAAGCTCCAATTTCTGGGTCTATAATTTTAGCAGGGATTATACTAAAATTAGGGGGTTACGGTTTATTGCGAGTAATAATTATTTTTCAGAAAATAACTTTGAAAATTAGAAATTTATGAATTGTAATTAGTTTAGTAGGAGGATTTTTTATTAGATTAAAATGTTTTTGTCAAGTAGATATAAAATCTTTAATTGCTTATTCTTCTGTAGCTCATATAGGTTTGGTTATTGGGGGGATTTTAACTATAAATTATTGAGGATTTTATGGGTCTTATGTTTTAATAATTGGGCATGGATTATGTTCTTCTGGTTTATTTTGTTTATCTAATATAAATTATGAACGTTTAGGGAGACGAAGATTATTTATTAACAAGGGGATAATAAGATATATACCTTCAATAAGATTATGATGATTTTTATTTTTAATTGGGAATATAGCAGCTCCTCCTTCTATAAATTTTTTAGGGGAAGTTGAGTTAATTAATAGTATAGTTAGATGATCTTGATTAACAATAGTTATATTAATATTAATTTCTTTTTTTAGAGCTGGTTATAGTTTATATTTATTTTCATATTCTCAACATGGTAGATATAATATAGGTTTATATAGATTTTATACTGGTGTTTCTCGAGAATATTTATTATTATTTTTACATTGAATACCTTTAAATTTTATTTTTTTAAAATTTGATTATAGAATTTGATTTTAAATTTATTAACTTAAATAATTTAAATTAAAATATTGATTTGTGGATTCAAAAATATGGTTAGCCATTTTAAGTCATTAATAATAATAATAATAATATAATTTGTTTTATTAGATTTTTTTTTTTATTTATATTTATATTAATAAATATATTATTAATAATTTATTTTTATATAAAAAATTTTATTATTTTTTTAGAATGAGAAATTGTTTCTTTTAATTCTATAAACATTGTTTTTTCTATTTTATTGGATAGAATATCTTTATTATTTATAATATTTGTTTCATTAATTTCAGCTGTTGTTATTTTTTATAGAAAAAGATATATAAGATCTGAATTAAATTTAAATCGATTTATTATTTTAGTTTTATTTTTTGTATTTTCTATAATATTGTTAATTTTAAGTCCAAATATTATTAGAATTTTTTTAGGTTGAGATGGGTTAGGACTTGTATCTTATGCTTTAGTAATTTATTACCAAAATATTAAGTCTTATAATGCAGGGATATTAACAGTTTTATCTAATCGAGTAGGAGATGTTATATTATTAATAGTTATTGCATGAATAATGAATTTTGGAAGTTGAAATTTTATTTTTTATTTAGATTTAATAAAAAGAGATTTAAGAATACAATTTATTAGATGTTTAATTATTTTAGGGGCTATAACTAAAAGAGCTCAAATTCCATTTAGAGCTTGATTACCTGCTGCTATAGCAGCTCCTACTCCTGTTTCAGCTTTAGTTCATTCTTCTACTTTAGTTACTGCTGGAGTTTATTTATTAATTCGTTTTAATAATTTATTATTAGGGACAGAATTTTTAAAAATACTTTTATTAATTTCAGGATTAACAATATTTATGGCCGGTATTTCAGCTATTTATGAATTTGATTTAAAAAAAATTATTGCTTTATCAACTTTAAGACAATTAGGATTAATAATAAGAGTTTTGAGAATAGGGTACCAAGATTTAGCTTTTTTTCATTTATTAACTCATGCTATGTTTAAAGCTTTATTATTTATATGTGCTGGAATAGTGATTCATATAATAAATGATAACCAAGATATTCGTTATATAGGAGGATTAAGATTATTTATTCCTATAACTTCTTTATGTTTTAATATTTCTAATTTAGCTTTATGTGGGATTCCTTTTTTAGCTGGATTTTATTCTAAAGATTTAATTTTAGAAATAGTTAGAATAAGAAATTTAAATTTATTAATTTTTTATTTATATTATTTTTCAACTGGGCTAACAATATTTTATACTATTCGTTTATTAATATATTTAATAGTAAATGAATTTAATTTATTAAGAGTATATAATTTATATGATGAAGATTATAATATATTAAAAAGAATAATAATATTATTATTTATAAGAGTAATTTCAGGAAGAATATTAAGTTGATTATTTTTTTGTTACCCATATATAATTTTTTTACCTTTTAATATAAAAATAATAGTAATTTATGTAAGAATTATAGGAATTTTTTTTGGTTGAATTGTAAGTTTAATAAATTTATTTTCTATAAATAAATTTATTTTAACTTACAATTTAAGAAATTTTTTAAGATTAATGTGATTTATACCAAATTTATTTACTTATGGTATTAGAAATAAGTTTATAAAATTAGGACAAAATTTAGTCAAAAATATTGATTTAGGTTGAAGAGAATTATATAGAGGACAAGGTTTATTTAATATTTTAAAAAATTATTCTATTATTTTTAATATATTAATAATAAATAATTTTAAAATTTATTTATATAGATTTATTTTATGAATATTAATAATTTTAATATTTTTATTTAAAATTATTTACTTAAATAGCTTAAGTAAGAGTATAATATTGAAGATATTAGGGTGATAATTTATCTTTAGGTAATAAGAAATATTTATAAAAATATAAAATTTTATTTTTACATTGAAAATGTAAAGTTTTTAATTAAACTATATAAATAGAAATATTAATGGTAATTAACCACTATTAAATAAGTTAGCAGCTTAAAATTTTATATTTCTTTAATTGGAATTTAGATTCAATTTTATCATTAACAGTGATATACCTCTATTTGGTTTCAATTAATTAATAAATAAGGAGTTTATACTCTTTCTTTTAAGTCGAAATTAAATGCAGGTTGGATTGCTTCTTATTTAAGAAAAATTAATTATTTAATATTTTTTAATTGCAAATTAAATGTTTTAATTAAACTATATTCCTAATAAGTTCAATTAAGTATTTTTTGGTTTCACTCATGGTATAAACCAATTAATAATATAATAAAGAAAAAGCTGGATGTTTTAAATCATACTAATATATTTGTAAATAAAAAAGATGGGATAATAGGGAAAATTAAAGCAATTTCTACATCAAAAATTAAAAAAATTACAGTAATTAAAAAAAAATGTAGAGAAAAAGGAATACGAGGTAGAGATTTTGGGTCAAATCCACATTCAAATGGTGAACATTTTTCTCGATCTAGATTTCTTTTTTTTGAAATTACTATTGATAATATAATTAAAATATTAGAAATTAAAATAAGAATTGAAGATACAAGAAATATAATTTTAATTATTTATATTAATAAGGATTAAACTTTTTGATTGGAAGTCAAATATACTATATATATTATATAAATAATTAATTACCTCATCAGTAAATTGAGATATATAGGAATAATCAAACTACATCAACAAAGTGTCAATATCAGGCGGCAGCTTCAAATCCAAAATGATGAGTTCTGGAAAAATGATTATTTAGTAAACGTAAAAAACATGTTAATAGAAAAATTGTCCCGATAATTACATGAAGACCATGGAATCCTGTAGCTATAAAAAATGTTGACCCATAAATTCTGTCTGAGATAGAAAATGGAGCTTCAAAATATTCATAAGCCTGAAGGATAGAAAAATAAAATCCTAAAGTAATAGTTAAAAATAAACTTTGGGATGTTTGAGAAAAATTATTATTTATTATTGAGTGATGAGATCAAGTGACTGTTAAACCTGAAGTAATTAGGATAATAGTATTTAATAAAGGAATTTGGAAAGGATTAAAGGGAATTACATTTATAGGAGGTCATAAAGTTCCTAATTCAATGTTAGGAGTTAAACTTCTATGGAAAAATGCTCAAAAAAAAGAAGCAAAAAAAAAAATTTCAGAAACAATAAATAAGATTATTCCTCAGCGTAAACCTTTTGATACTAAAAATGTATGTTTACCTTGAAATGTTCCTTCACGACAAATATCTCGTCATCATTGATATATAGTTAAAATAATAATAATATATCCTAATATAATTAAATTTATACTGAAGTTATGGAATCATTTTACTATTCCTGTTACTAATGTTATAGTTCCGATTGCTCCTGTTAATGGTCAAGGTCTATAATCTACTAAATGATATGGATGATTATGAAAATTATTTGACATTAATTAATTAGTTTCTCTAGAATATAATGTTCTTAAAATAGTAATTACATATGATTGAATAATAGCAACAGCTCTTTCTAGTATTAATAAAATAATTTGAGTAATAATTAAAAAAACTAATAAATATGTTCTTATAATATTTCCTGTATTACTTAAGAGAGTTAATAATAAATGTCCAGCAATTATATTAGCAGTTAAACGAATAGCTAAAGTTCCTGGTCGAATAATATTACTAATAGTTTCAATTAAGACCATAAATGGTATTAAAATTGATGGTGTTCCTTGAGGGATTATATGAATAAATATATGTTTAGAATTATTAATTCATCCAAATAATATAAATGTTAATCATATAGATAATGATAAAGTAAGAGAAATTGAGAGGTGGCTTGTTCTAGTAAAAATATAAGGAAAAAGACCAAGAAAATTATTAAATAAAATAAAAGAGAATAATGAAATAAAAATAAATGTTGATCCTTTGTTATTATCAAAATTTAATAAAATTTTAAATTCATTATGTAATTTTTTAATAATATTATTTCATAAGATAAAATGACGATTAGGAATTAATCAAAAGGAAAATGGGATAAATAATAATCCTAAAAATCTTCTTATTCAGTTGATTGAAAAATTAAAGATATTTGTAGAAGGATCAAAAATAGAAAATAAATTATTTATCATTTTCAATTTAATTTATTTTTTTTTAATAAAAAATTTTTATTTAATTTTAAATTAATATTAAATGAAATATAAAAGTTTAAAATATTAAATAGTAAAAAAATACAAATAAAAAAAAAAAAAAAAAATATTCAATTAATTGGTATTATTTGAGGAATAAAAGAATATTACTAAAGTAATAATTTAAGTTTGACATACTAATGTTATAAATTAACTAATTCTTTCATTAGAAGTAATTGCTAATTTACTATAAAATGGTTTAAGAGACCAGTACTTGCTTTCAGTCATCTAATGATGAATAATTATTGATTCAATTAATAAAATTTTTTATTGAAATACTTTCAATAACAATAGGTATAAAACTATGATTTGCTCCACAAATTTCTGAACATTGACCAAAAAAAATTCCTGGTCGGTTAATAAAGAAATTAGTTTGGTTAAGACGACCAGGATTAGCATCTACTTTTACTCCTAATGAAGGAATAGTTCATGAATGAATTACATCAGTTGCTGTAATTAAAATTCGGATTTGGTTATTTATAGGGAGAATAATACGATTATCAACATCTAAAAGTCGAAAATTATTTAAATTTTCTGGCTCATTAATTATATAAGAATCAAATTCAATATTATTAAAATCAGAATATTCATAACTTCAATATCATTGATGACCAATAGATTTTAATGTAATTAAAGGATTATTTAATTCATCAAGAAGATAAAGTAATCGTAAAGAAGGTAAAGCAATAAAAATTAAAGTAATAGCTGGTAAAATAGTTCAAATAAGTTCAATTATTTGACCTTCTAGGAGAAAACGGTTAATAAATTTATTAAAAAATAAATTTATTATTAAATATATAACTAGAATAGTAATTATTAATAAAATAACTAAAGTATGGTCATGGAAAAAAATTATTTGTTCTATTAAAGGGGAAGCACTATTTTGTAAATTAAGATTAGATCAAGTTGCCATATTCTAAAAAAAGGAAATCCTTTATAAATGGGGTTTAAATCCATTACATATTATCTGTCATATTAGAAAATACTTATAATAGGTAATTCACTATATGAATGTTCTTGAGGAGGTAAATTTTGGTATCATTCAATTGAAGAAGGTATATTTAATGGGAATATTACTATTCGTGGGTTAATTATTGATTCTCAAATAATTAATATTATTATAATTGTTGCAATTAAGGAAATATATGATCCTAGAGAAGAAATGATATTTCATGATAAATAGTTATCTGGGTAATCAGAATATCGACGAGGTATCCCAGCTAACCCTAAAAAGTGTTGAGGGAAAAAAGTTAAATTTACCCCTAAAAATATTGTAATAAATTGAATTTTTAAGTAATAATTATTTATAGTTAGACCTGTAAATAAGGGGTATCAATGAATGAATCCCCCAAAAATAGCAAAAACGGCTCCTATAGATAAAACATAATGGAAATGAGCAACAACATAATAAGTATCATGGAGAATAATGTCAATTGAGGAGTTAGCTAAGATTACTCCTGTTAATCCCCCAACAGTAAAAAGAAACACAAATCCTAATCTTCATAATATAGATGGTCTATAATTAATTTGAGTACCATATAAAGTTGCTAATCAGCTAAAAATTTTAATTCCTGTAGGAACAGCAATAATTATAGTTGCTGAAGTAAAATAAGCTCGAGTATCAATGTCTATACCTACTGTAAATATATGATGGGCTCAAACAATAAATCCTAATAAACCAATTGCTAATATAGCATAAATTATTCCTAAAGATCCAAATGTTTCTTTTTTTCCTCTTTCTTGAGAAATTATATGAGAAATTATCCCAAATCCAGGTAAAATTAAAATATAAACTTCTGGATGTCCAAAGAATCAAAATAAATGTTGATAAAGAATAGGGTCTCCTCCTCCTGCAGGGTCAAAAAATGATGTATTTAAATTTCGATCTGTTAGTAATATGGTAATTGCTCCAGCAAGAACAGGAAGAGAAAGAAGAAGAAGAAGAGCAGTAATTCCTACAGCTCATACGAATAAAGGTATTTGGTCAAAAGACATATTATTAATTCGTATGTTGATAATAGTAGTAATAAAATTAATAGCCCCAAGAATTGAGGAAATACCAGCAAGATGGAGAGAGAAAATAGCTAAGTCAACTGATGATCCTCTGTGGGCAATATTAGATGAAAGTGGGGGGTAAACTGTTCATCCTGTTCCTGCTCCGTTTTCTACAATTCTTCTCGAAATTAAAAGGGTTAAAGAAGGAGGTAAAAGTCAAAATCTTATATTATTTATTCGTGGAAAGGCTATGTCAGGGGCTCCTAATATTAATGGCACTAATCAATTTCCGAATCCTCCAATTATTATAGGTATAACTATAAAGAAAATTATAATAAAAGCATGAGCTGTAACAATAGTATTATAAATTTGATCATCTCCAATTAATGATCCGGGGTTTCCCAGTTCAGTTCGAATAAGAAGACTTAAAGATGTTCCTACTATACCTGATCAAATTCCAAAAATAAAATATAAAGTTCCAATATCTTTATGATTTGTAGAGTAAAGTCATTTTCGCTAATAAAATGGCTGAGGTTTAAGCGATAGATTGTAAATTTATTAACGGGAATATTCTCTTTTATTAGCCTTATATTCATTTATGATATAAAATTGCAAATTTTAAGGTGTAAATTAAAATTACTAAGGCTTAAAGAATTTACTTTATTTATAATTTTGAAGATTATTAGTTTTATTAACTTAAAACCTTAAAAAAATAAAAAAGTATTAAAAATTAAACCTCTTAAGGAAATTAAAGAAAAAAAGTTAATTGTTAAAAAAGAATTATTTTTAATATTAATTTTAAATCATTTTAATTTAAAAAAGTTTAATATTAAGGAAAGGTAAACAATTCGGATATAAAAAAATAATATAATAAGACTAGATATAACAAAGATAAAAGATAATATATATATATTGTTGTGAATTAAGAAATTAATAATAATTCATTTTGGGAAAAATCCTAAAAAAGGAGGTAAACCTCCTAAAGAAAAAAAGTTAATAAATAAAGAAATTTTTAAAAATGAAATTAAATTTAAATTTAAAATTTGATTAATAAAAAAAATGTTTAATAAATAAAATAATAAACATAAAATTGAGTTTATGAATGTGTATAATAAAAAATATAATAATCAAATATTTTCTCTAATTATTAATCTAGCTATTAGCCATCCTAAATTGTTAATTGAAGAAAAAGCTAATAATTTTCGAATTGAAGTTTGATTAAATCCTCTAATAGCTCCAATAATAACATTTAAGATTATAATAATTGTAATAAAAAAATTATTTATATAATAAGATAATAAAATTATTGGGGAAATTTTTTGTCATGTTATAATAATAAAACAATTTATTCAATTTAATCCTTCTATTATATTAGGAAATCAAAAATAGAAAGGTGCAGAGCCTATTTTTATTAGTAAAGAAGAATTGATTATAATAGAAATAAAATTATTTATTTCAAAATTTTTGAATAAAATTATTTTTAATAAAATTGAAAATAAAAAATTAATAGAGGCAATAGATTGAGTTAAAAAATATTTTAAAGATGCTTCTGTTGAAAGTAGGTTTTTGGGGGACGAAATTAAGGGGATAAATCTTAAAAGATTAATTTCTAAACCAATTCAACATCCTAATCAAGAATTTGATGAAATTGAAATTAAAGTTCTAAAAAATAAAATAAATATAAAAAATATTTTATTAGAATTTATTGGGAATAAAATTTAAAATAAATAGTTTATATTAGAAATTTAAGTTCTTTAGGGGTAATATATTTTAGTGTAGGAGGCACATTAATTTTTGATATTATTAGATTTAGTTTAACTCTAAAAAATATAATAAAGGTAAAATTTTACATAATTTATCCTATCAGAATAATCCTTTTTTTCAGGCACTTTATTAAGAAAAAGGAATCTTTATATTTGAGGTATGAGCCCAAAAGCTTAACTTAGCTTATTCTTAA